TAGGCAGCTAGTTATCCCGGTAGTTGTATCAGACGCCTCATACTTTAGCTCCAGCCGCTAGGTATTGAGCTTTCCTCGTCTGAGAAGTCTGGTAGAGTTTAGTGTGATAAGACTAAAGAATGGCAGTTAAGCTCCGTTAACCTGGGTTCTCCTAATCAAGTTACGTGTGCTAAAAACTCTTCTTTTTGTGCTTGTGTGTTCGTGTTCTGTGTGACAACTGTGCCAAAGCCTCATCATTGATCGAGAAATCCCCTCTGGCTGATTCCCATGAACAGATAACGCCAGAGAACAACAGATGGAGAGAAGGAGTGTAGTTCAATGGATATGAGGCAGCCCCTTCCCTTGAGATTGTTCGGGAGACATGGTCCAAGCCTCTATAGTAAGTAAATAAAGCAAGCAGAAAAGAAAGATAAAAAGTCGTAGGAAAGGGGAACTCCTCTCTATAGGAAGGGATTCGACTGCCTTTCACTCCTACTCTCTTCATACAAGAGATTCTACGGAGCTAGCCATGCCAAGAAGAAAGCTAAGAGCAGACAGAGGCAGCTGCAATGCATAGAATCGGTTGCAGCTCTTGCTCGCTCTTCGTATAGCAAGCACTATTCGATTAGGACTCCGGGTTATAAATCCAGAAAGTCCAGTGGCTACATCTAGCTATCTGAAGCTAACTTGTCCTTATACCACTAGAATAGATAATGGAAGGAAGTTTGTACAGGTAAGAAAGATATTCTTCCCCGCAACAGGGGCTAGCTATCCGCCTTCGCCCCTCTTCTCTTCTTCTTAGTACTTATTTCTCTGTTTTCTTAGCTTGCTATCACACCCGCCTTCAGCTTGAGGGGGGCTGTTAAGAAAAGTGTATTTTTGCTTTTCTTTTTATCACTAGGCACATGAAAAAGATATATGCCTTAGTCATTCTTGATTAGAAATCATACTAGGGGACATCACCCACTCATGGTTTACTAGTATATACTCTTTTTATCAATGAGAGAAATGCTTTTTTGAACTTCTGTCAGAAACCCGCTTTGTCGACAGCAGAAGAGAAGAGGGGCGAAGCGAAAGAACCGAAGCCGTGGATGTTCTACTTTGACGGAACCCGGCAGGAAGAGGAATTGGGGCAGTCTTGGTATCGCCAGATGACGTCAGAATGCCGGTAACATTCAAGCTCAAGTTAAAGTGCAGTAACAATGCCGCTGAATATGAGGCTTGCATAGCCGGACTACGAGCCGCACGAGAACTCGGGATCAAGGAGTTGGAAGTGTATGGAGACTCACTCTTAATCATCAGCCAAGTGCGGAAGAATTGGAAGGTCAGGGACCAGAAACTATTACCTTTCCATAAGTGCTTAACAGAGCTGGTGGAGAAGTTTGATCGTGTGACTTTGTTGTTTCGCGATCGCAACAATTTCGCCCCTGGCTTCTTTGATCGAAATACCTGAAGGCTCGACAGTCGGACCCATAGAGGTTGGACAGAAGAGTGAACCTGCCTACTGCCACAACATCGAGATTGAGGCCCAAGCGCCAGAGGGTAAACCTTGGTTCTATGACATCAAGAGATATCTCGAGGATCGTACGCTCCCAGCTGAAGCGTCACAGAAAGAGAAGCGAATGATCCAACGGCTAGCCTTTCAGTATATCATCGACGGTGAAAGGCTGGAATAATCCGAGGATACCCGGATCGGGTTAAGGACACTGGCACAGGGGAGAAGCCCAGGTTCCCTTTCACCTCATCCGTATGCCACCTGCAAGCCCCCGATCTCTCTGCTTTTTTATGGGACATTTACTTAGTATCTAGTAGCTCGTTTGTTAGTTGTTATCATTCCTCGACTAGCTAGTAGGAAGTCTCGTCCTATCTTGTTCCCTAAATAATTGTGTAACTGACCGGTAGTTCCCTTTCTAGAAGGAAGGGGGCTTCCCCCCTATAGACGGTGTCATAAGACCCTAACTAATCGATAGATAAACCTGAGGTAAGTAGCTAACTGAATGAAGTCTTCAATCTGACCTCTAGTAGGACTGCCTCTTGACTTGCTAAGGTCAGGAATATAGTAATAGATTTAGGTCTTTCTCTTCCCTGAGGGCGCTACTAGCTCGACAAGTTGCTTCCCCGCCCGGGCTTTCTTCCTAAATAGAGGACTGGGTTATGAGCTTTACTCTGAGCTAAAAGAAGTTGGTTCTTGCCTCCGGCCGGCCTAAGCTCGAGTCATTCCATAGGCTTATTCCGAAGATTCTTTTGTGAATTCCACGTGCAAGAAGTTTGACTCTCTAGGGCTTTAGCTTGGCTTTCCTTTTGCTTTGTCCCACGAGTCCTCCCTTGGATCCCGTTTTTGGGTGTCACTATAAGCACAGGATGTGCTCCTAGCTGTAATAAAAAGCTTTGCTCGATTCCTAAAGAATGGGATAATAAGGGCATGGCCTAGGCGATCCTATAAGTCAAAAGTGGATTCTCTAGCCCTGGACTTCATCCCTTGCGTAAACCAGACTAAGTAGTCCATTCCGATGTTCTGCTTCATGCCCACTGCAACTACTCGTAGCAAGTCCTACATCCTCGATGCTTTCCGCGCCGAGGAAGCCCTTGTAGCTAACCGGTTTGCTCTTAATAAAGAAAAAGGCGTGTTCGTGTTGTTTAGTATAGACTAGACCTAGCTGAACCTTTTACTGAAATATTAGGTTGTCTTTGTTCTTTTCGGTCAATCAAACATAGAGTTAGTAAGTCCAACAATCAGAGCTGCCGGGCTCAGCGAATGCAGCCTTCACTCATTCTTGGGCCATCGGGCCCTTAGGGACGACTCCAGTCAAGCAATACAAAGAATGACATTGACCAGCCAGATATCACGTAGAAAAGACGGATCCGACCCCCTCACAGGGAGCCTAGTCGAAGGAGTAGTTCGCAGAGCACTATGGAAAGGCTATGTGCAAAGGAACAGGGGCAGCTATCTGGGCAATTTAAAAGGGAAAGTATTCTTGCGTGGAAAGGGTGTTTGATTTCATGGCGGGCTACTATTACTAGTAAGGCTGCAAAGACACTTCTCCAAAGAAGAAACTCCTAACTAGTCCGGAAAAAGCATATGTGAGTTGCTGCTTGATTATCAAAGAATATTCTCATAGGATGAGACACCTCAACTCCAAGCTCACTTAGTAAGGTTTTCAGCCAAATAAGCTCACAAGCCATTGCTCTATACTCTGCTTCTGCATTCGACCGTGCGACAACTCTTTGCTTCTTAATCTTCCACGTCACAAGATTTCCACCTAAAATCAAAATGTGCCCAGTCGTAGACCTCCTATCCGTCTGTCGGTGAGCCGGCCCAATCCGCATCTTCATAGGCAGAAACAAGAGGATGGATGTCTATTAAAGGTATATCAAATACCTTTTCCAGGAGACACTTAAGATACCGTAGAATTCTGTGCACAGCTTCGAGATGAGGGATACGTGGAGAGTGCATAAATTGACTAAGGACACCAACCGCATATGCCCGGTCTGGTGATAGTCAAGTAGATAAGTCTACCCACGAGTCTTCTATACATACCGAGATCATTTAGGAGCACCCCCTTTCGAGGTACCCAAGGAGTACGGTACATAGGAGGTTGTCTTTGGTGTATAGCACGAAAAACCATTCACAAGGTTTCGCTATAATCAAGTGTCAATGGTGTGGCACGCGTACTTGATCGAGTGTTTGCCCGCGAGACTGAAAGAAGGATTTTTTTACGGACTTATGGAAAGCGTATCATGACATCGTTTATCGCGCGCGGTTCATGTGTGGCTGCAGCTTCTTCTTAATATCCCAAGAGAAATGGGTGCATAGGAAAGCAAAGCAATACCCTTATCCTTATAGGTTGCAAAGAGAGGTTGCTACTGAGCGCTGCCCTGGGAACAGGATTGGGAAAGGAATTACGAGATTTCTGACTAAAAGCAGGTTGGAGAATGATTCTCGATCAGTAGAAGAAGAAAGAGGGGAGTTGGCGGATAACATTTCATTTCCAATTTTACAGGTTCAGTCATTTGCCTTAGCCAAACCTAGGAAAGAGATAGCCTCAGCTCGGCGACTAGAAGCAATATTCGAGTAGCTATCAGGTATTGGAGTCCAGAAACTACCGCATCTAGCTAGGAAACGGCGTCTTTTTCTCCTAAAGACCTTTTCCAACCGGAGAGTTGCTTCAAAAATGATCATACTTGAGGGCGGCCTTGACGGGGTTGCTTAAAGAAGGGATTTTTTGCTTCAAAATACGCGATAGACGCAATACAAGCAGTTCGCTACTTGGTTTGCTAGAGATGTTTCGATTGAGTCCCTCCCGCTATGAACCTCCTCTTAAGATCTCGACTGTACCCCATTCGGGAAGGTCTTGATTCCTCGATCAGCTTGACTCGACGATCAAAGACTTGACCAAAGATAAAGATAGAGAACGGCGTCAACTAAGAGTTTCAGGGAAGACCGGGCACTTATCCAAATTAGGAAAGTCAAGCGCTACATGAATCCGGGTTGGCGGAAGAGATGCTTGCGTCTGCTCAGCCTGATTAGTGGGAATCTAAGATTGCAATCCTCAGCAACAACCTATTCGAGATATCGAGATTGGCATTCCATAGGTTCCCAGAATAAAACTACCCCCGATCTCAACAGACATCTAATCATAGGCGTCTCGGCCTCTTTGACTTCAGCATTCGTTGCCATTCGTGGAGCTCAACGTTCTTCGAATGATCTTATTTCTTTCTCTTTCTTTTCTCCCAAATCAACAAAAAAGGAAATCTACTACAAAGGTACCCAGGGGCGGTGACAACGCACCTTTCCTTTAGAATTCCTCCTTACTTTCGGGAAAGCAGCTGTGAAAAGGGGTGAATTCCCCTATGACAACATGACCCATAAGAATCACATGAATACCCCAGGAAAGATGATCGTCAGCGAGTCTTCGAAGTCTCGTATCGTCTTTATTATTCATCCCAGCTGACTTAGCTAAGAGGAAGGTCTTTTTGAATAAAGGTACCATGTG